GATTCAAAAGTTGTTGTTAATGGAGTTGAAGTTACCAAATTCTGAGGAGTCGGTATTAATTTATGCCGAATTGCTCCACATATAGTTCCTCGAACCACGTTTTCTAAACGAACTAAAGCTAATCCGAATTGATCTTGTAAGAGATCCGCGACAGACCGAATACGTTTATGTTTCAAATGATTCATATCATCAAGTGTACCCATTCCAAATTTCATTCCAATCAAATGATCCGCAGCTGCCAATATATCCCGCGGTAACAAAAACGTATTGGTTTCGGGTATATCCAGGTTCAGTCGCCGGTTCATATTTCGTCGACCAATCCTTCCTAATTCGCATCGTTGTTGAAAGAATTTTTTTTGTAAATCCTTACATAAGGATTCCGAAAATACCGGATCCCCCCCCACACAAGCAAATTGTTGATAAAACTCCAAAATAGCATTTTCTTTTGACCCAATTTTTTTTTTCTCCTTATCATTCAGAAAAGATAAGAAAATTTCCGGGTAGAAAACATTATCCAGAATTTCTCTGAGATTCGACCCCATAGCTGATGATAGAACTAAAATAGATATTTTCTGTTTCCTACTCACCCGGGCCCATATCCTTGCCTTTCTATCAATCTCGAATTCTGATCTTCCTCCCCAGTCTGATATTATGGTGCCGGTATAGACCGGAATTCCGTTATGGTCTAATTCGGATCGGTAATAAATACCCGGGCTTTGCAATATTTGATTGATTACAATTCTGTATATTCCATTTACTATAAAAGTTCCCAGGGAATTCATGAGAGGAATATTTCCAATCAAAATTGTTTGTTCTTGCATCGCCCTGCTGGTTTTCCAAATTAATCCTGCGGACACATATAATTCCGAAGAATATGTAAGTGATTTATACACAGCATCTTTTTCTTTTATCACGGGCTCTGCTAATTGATATGTTTCCACAAATAATTGAAATTCAATTTCTTGGTCTGTATCTTCCATTTTTGGAAACTTATAAAGTTCTTCCGTTAAACCCTGATGAATGAATTTCCAAAATCCTTCAAATTGTATCTGATTAAACCCAGGGATTGTAGACATTCCCCCATTTCCATCCCGTAGCATTTGCACGCAATTCCCCGTTTATTGAAAAATCCCATTTTTGGCTCATTCTTCGTTGAATCATATAGATCGATCTATCTCTGATGGAATTTATATTCTGTTTACTAAATCACATAAAATTTGACACAAAAACTATATATATTCATATAGGAACATATATGGAATGGATGAAATATGGGGGAATACAGAACAGTTTCTACGCAAATTTTATTTTAAAATGCAACAAATGCAAAAGGAAAGGAATTGATAAAACATTCTTAATAAAAGGAATTCTTCTACTTAATTAGATTTATAAAAATTCAATTTTATAAATTGAATTTTAGTATAGAATATCAGTTCCATTTCTACCATTATTATGATATTACATATTCCAACCCGATTGGATACCAAAAATGAAACAGATGCAGGATTTGATCCCCTCGCCGAGAGAAAGACATAATAATCAGAAATAATAAAGAGTTCATTTCTTTAACCAATCTTTTTGGCCCTTTTGTATTGTTACAAACGGGATTTGCGTAGAAAAGAGATAGTTTTACCTATTTAGTACTCTATTTGTAGAATTACTAAAATATCGTTGTATTGTAAAGCGGGTTATGTTTATTCTATTAAAAATAATCAATTTAACCACGCGCAGATATCTATATATCATATATAAGATACTTGACTGTCGTCTGTGTAATTTTTTGTCTGGTTCCGGGGTTTACATATACTTATAATTCTTGTTATAATTGCAATTGAGAAAAAGAAAAACGGAACTAAAGATTTTTCCATTTTTTCTTGAAAAGATGCAATACTAATTAGTTATCCTTTGGATTTTCTTATGTCATTAGGGAAACATAATTGGAAATCAAAATTTACGAATCGTTCATGAAACTGCAGTCAAGCCAAAAGTTAATGGTTCCAATTTATCGTGTTTATCATGAATTTTGACTGAAAGTCCACAGTTTTTGGTCTGGATCGAATCAAAACAAAAAAAAAAGAAAGATTTTACTTTTAGGAAGTATTTAGTAAGTAGTGGGAGGGCAACCAAGGAAAAGAGATTAAAAATGCAAGTCCAATAAATAAAAAACGAAGTGCAGTAATCTACCCCCAAAAGGGACTTTTTAAATATAGTCTATTTTGTATCGTTTTGGCGGCATGGCCGAGTGGTAAGGCGGAGGACTGCAAATCCTTGTTCCCCAGTTCAAATCCGGGTGTCGCCTGATTTTACTTAACAAAAGACTCGAACTCCCTTATCAACTGCTATAACCGATAACTCCCCGAATTCTTCGCCAGCTGAGGGGAAGGAGTATCTTGGTACGTGCTTGTGGGGTTCTCAAAAACGAAAGTTCTGTAAATTTTTGTGTCTAGGATTCAAGAAAAGATTTGACTTTTAGTAAGTAGTCGAAGGGCTGTCGAAAACTCCCCATTCCCTTCCAGCCCTATTGGCGTGATTACTGACTGGGCCTTGAAGTCGTCGGGAGGGAATATCTAACCAATTTCGAATTGTGGATAAAGAAAAGCGTAATATAGTTTGTATACAAACTCAAAAGAGTCTCTGAGCGGAGTATTCGGGTATTGGATTTATTGGATTAGTTCAATTCATGAAATGAATAGTACCAAAATTTTTTGACTCTGTACCAGGGATTTCACTATTATTAGTAAACAATAATGGAAAAATTCCTTCATATTCATAGAAATAGGGGACATAATTCACATGGATATTGTAAGTCTCGCTTGGGCTGCTTTAATGGTAGTCTTTACATTTTCTCTTTCACTTGTAGTATGGGGAAGAAGTGGACTCTAGAAATACGAATTGAGTTTCGTGAGGAATAAAACTGTATCATTTGTTTTATCGATCGCTTCGCAAAGTGTTTTTAAAGATAATAATGTCAATAAAAAAGAGATTTCAATAATTCCCACGTTTATATTTCGAAAGGAAATATAGACGATAGGAAATTTATCTAATTGAATTTTTCTTAAATTTCCACGAACGGACTCTTATCAAAATTCAATTAGATATGTTTTATAAGTATAATGAGGAACAGCGGATCCCTTTTGTTTCAATATTTCATTTCAAAATTCAAAGAAGTTTTTATACCATCGAACTCTTTCGAGCATCTATCCACCAGCCAATCAATTCAATTACTTTTCTTCTTGGGTTGGCAATGATAAAAAAAGATGACTAATTTGGTTTTTTCTTAATATATACCAAACTTTACTTTTCTTTTTTTCTTTGATTCTTTCGGCAGGTACTGGGGTTTTTATTTGAAAGAATCCGAAATCGAAAAATCCAAGCTATAAACTAAACGTAAGAGTTGCCTTTCGAGTCTTTCGGATTGATCAGAATCAATACAAAAAAAGAGAAAATAGATGTAGGAAAAATCGAGTTGGGGTTACTATATACAAAACATATACGACGATTCCTGTGGTGGATTGATGGATAGTAAATTTAGTTTGTATCTTTATCATAATTATAGTTTATAGTAGAGCGTCTTACACGAAAAACGACTAATCTAATTGATGGTATGGTAGAAAGATTCATATGAATCTTTCTACCATACCATCAGCTCTCATCGAATATTGTTGATTCGGGCCTGCTCGTTTCAATTAAGAAACGCAATTGGAATCCGTCAAAGAACTACGAAATCAAGTTTGATTCAAATTAATCATTCTGGCTAACCGTTTTTACATAGATAATAAGTAAAAAAGCAGTAGGAACTAGAATGAATAGTGCAGTAGCAATAAATGCGAGAATATTTACTTCCATAATCTTATCGTTTTTTTACGTACCATTAACTCGGGATTTAATCCCATAGAGATGATCCAAATTTTATCTGTTGATGATATTGAATCAGATTAATATCAGGAATAACAATATCTGAGCTATCATATCAATTCGCCGTCGCGAATTGAATAGTATACCATAGGAAGATCTTTTATCCATACTGAATCCAAAAAAAGAAAAATGGAATTTGTTAGCTAATCAAAAATTCCCTTAAGTTATCATTCTTTTTTACTCTTTTTTCCAGAACCTGACGTACAATTAATTATCTAATGAAGTTTCCCTTTTCCATTTCCACTTCCACCGGTTACAACCCCCCAAAAAAAAAATAGAAGGAAACGGGATCAATCTGAAAAGTATTTTGTCAAGGTAATTTTAATAAAAAATTGGGTGTTGTACAAGAAACAAATTCCATTTATACATATACTCCCGAGAAACATACGGAATTCTATTCCATTAGATAGGCGCGAGAAATAGGCGCGAGAAATTGAAAAACCAGACCTACTCTATTATCTTTTATTATTCCAATCAAAAATTTTTCTAGTACTAAGCCACATATCTGTTTTAGTAATTAGTTCTAGTTCAAGTAATGGAAATTTTTCTATTTGTTTGAAAATGAGAAAAAAAACACCTAAGAATCATCTGAAGACTTCCTATTGAAAGTGAAATTCTATTGGTGTTCTTTTCCAAAAAGTGGAAAGATGCGTTGATCTATTTATTGATTATTGGATCCGTCGGGACTGACGGGGCTCGAACCCGCAACTTCCGCCTTGACAGGGCGGTGCTCTAACCAATTGAACTACAATCCCAGTGAACTAAAGTATACAGTATCTATGCTTTTTTATGATTTGACTCAAAGTCGAAGCATTTCTAATTCGAATTTTTGCGTTGTAACAGAGACGCAAGTGATATATTCATTTCCATTTCACATGAATATGGATTTTTTTTAGTGAGAACGAGAACGACACGAATTGCTAGTCAATTTTTCTTATTTCCAAATCGAAAGAGTTTGCTTTTTTTCTTTATACTTTTTTCTCTTTATACTTTAACAATTTGAATTTAAAGACCATAACATGAATCTAGATCATTATTCTGAGCAAAATTTCAATTTCTCGAAACAAATAAAAAAGAAAGTATAA